TCAAAATAACCCCGATTATATGACCAATCATATGTCACATTTTTAATTTTATCCTCAAAAATTTTCAGTTTATTAGAAATACCTTTAACAAATGAATTAAATAAATTCAAATTTTGTAAAGATGAATAACCAGGATTATATAAAAAGGACGCTATAAGGATTCCCACAGAAGCTATACTGACTGAAAAAGTTGCATTTGTTATAAATTCATACCAATCCCAATCCATCAAAATCTTTTTATTTTTATATAAAAAGTTTATACATGGGGTTAAGAATTTTGTTAATATATTCAACTGCATTCCTTCTTGATTGAAGAAAGGAATTCCTATAATTCCAATGAACAAAGTAAATAGACATAATACAAGCATAGGAAATAGCATAGTATTGTCCGACTCATGAGGATAAGAGAAAATGTTCTTAGTACCGAAATTAGGAATAGTAATAATAGGCCTCCTCATACTTCTTACATTTCTATTAATTAGATATTTCTTTTTAAAAAAAAAAGAAGTCCTTTTATTATAATTCATGGTTAATAAAGTTAATAAGCGAAAATTTGTTTTAATCCACTTTTGCTCTTCTCTACCCCATAAAGATATTGAATAGACAGAGCTTCTTTTTTTACCACTATAAGTTTGAAAATCAATATTTAAATGTCCCTCAAAAGTAAGTAAATAGATCCGAAACATATAAAATGCAGTTAATCCCACTGTGGAAAAAGCTATTATTGCAAAAATTGGTGAATACAACCAACTATCATTAATAATTTCATCTTTGGACCAAAAACAGCCAAGAGGTGGAATACCACAAAGAGAAAGTGTACCTAATAAAAAAGATGTTTTTGTAATTGGTACATGTTTTTTTAAACCCCCCATAAGAATCAGATTCTGGCTTTTATCTGGAGAATATCCAACAATAGTTTCCATTGAATGAATAATAGATCCAGATCCTAAAAACAACAATGCTTTGGAATAAGCATGAGTAATCAAATGAAACAAAGCAGCCCGATAAGAACCCATACCTAGAGCCAACATCATATAACCCAATTGAGACATTGTAGAATAAGCTAAACCCCTCTTAATATCCTTTTGAGCAAGAGCTAAAGTGGCCCCTAAAAGTAATGTTATTAAACCTATCAAAGCTATTAGATTCATTATATAAGGTATAACTATGAAAAGCGGAAGAAGCCGAGCTACAAGAAAAATTCCAGCCGCTACCATAGTAGCAGCATGTATAAGAGCTGAAATAGGGGTAGGCCCTTCCATAGCATCGGGTAACCATACATGAAGGGGAAATTGGGCAGATTTAGCAATTGCACCAGCAAATAATAGAAAAGCACACAAATTAACAAATAAAAAATTAACTTCATTATTAGAAACCAAATTATTGAATATTTCAAACAAATTCCGAAATTCTAAACTGCCCGTTATCCAATAAAAACCTAAAATTCCTAATAATAAACCAAAATCTCCGACGCGATTAGTTACAAACGCTTTTTGACAAGCATTCGCTGCAGTAGGTCGTGTGAACCAAAAACCTATTAATAGATAAGAAGACATTCCAACCAATTCCCAAAAAAAATAAATTTGTATCAGATTAGAACTAGTAACTAATCCTACCATTGAAGTAGTGAAAAAACTCATATAAGCAAAAAATCTCAAATAGCCCTGATCATGAGACATATAATTGTCACTATAAATAAGAACCAAAATTCCAACAGTAGTAATTAATATTAACATAATAGAAGTAAATGGGTCAACGAAATAGCCAAATTCTAAAGAAAAGTCATTATTTATAGTCCAAGACCATATAGCTAGATAGATAGAAGGGTTATTTAGTTGTTGAATAGCTAGATACGTTGAAAAAAGCATAACTATACTTAACAATAAAACACTTGGAAAAACCCACATACGGCGAAGATTTTTTGTTGCCGTTGGAAAAAGTAGAAGTCCTACTCCTATTAATATAGGAACAGGAAGTGAGATGAAAGCTATAATCCATGAATATTGATATATATATTCCATAAAAAATAAATAAAAAAGTCTTTTTTTTTATCTTAATTAATTGTTTCTGATTTACCGGCTCGTATTTCTTTTGAAATGAAAGGGGTCAGTTAATAAAATAAAAAAAGAAAATAGACAAAATATAGAATTTTAGAATTATTCTGAATCTTTTTCAACTATTTTAAATATTTCAAATCAAGAGGTTAAAATTGGTCAAATGATATGAACAAATTACTATTGAAAAAGATGAAAAAAAAAATAGTACTTATTTTTATATTAAAATTGAATTATTTTTATTTTTTAAGTAAAATTTGATGAAGATCCAAAAAGTTATTTATTTTTGGGGTTATTCCGAATTATTAACCAATTGATTTTGGAACTGATTGGTTGTCTTTTATTGTAATATTTTTTATTGTAATATTAGACTTTTTTTTTGTTTAGGAAAGGCTCTGATCTCCAAACTATGACATCCAAAACTCGACTTTACATAAAATTAAAGGGAGGAATTACTAAAATAGCTTTTAGAAAATTTTTTATCTTGGCGTTTTTAGTTTTTAACAGATAACAGATTACTCTTGCACATTTTAAAAATTAAATTAGATATACTCTTGCTCTTTTTGCGAGCTTGACCAATTAAATAATTAAATTAATAAATTAAATTAATAAATTAATAATTAATGGAAAAAAGATTAATTTAAATTTTTACTTAATCTTAATAAAGGGTTGGTTTAGTAAAACTTTGGATCTTTTTTATTATGTATTTTTGCCCTTTTTATTACCTGTATAAATCAATGTAGGACGACAAAAAGAAACTAGACAGAGATATAAAACCGAGATATAAAGAAGAGTATAGTTTTTTTGTTTGTACTTTTTGTTTTTATTTGATTATCATATCAACGCAAGGTTACTCTATTAGATTTATATGGGATATCCAATTTTATAGATATGGATTTGAAGGAGAGGATATAAGAGGACCAATAAATTAGATATGAATTATTCGATATTGTATGGAATAGAAAAAATAATTTTTTTTTTTATTTTGTTCCCAGTACTATTTTTTTTATTTAGTTACACGATTTTTCTATATTCATATTTTTATGAAGGGAGTACAGTCTAGAAAATAAATAGATAGCTAGATAATTAATAATAAAGAACAATTGGTTTTGAACAATAGATGTCTTTGACATTCAACTATAGTGATTAAAAACTTATTATAATTTTGAATGGCAGTTCCGAAAAAACGTACTTCTATCTCAAAAAAGCGGATTCGTAAAAATATTTGGAAAAAGAAAGGATATTGGGCGGCATTGAAAGCTTTTTCGTTAGGTAAATCTCTTTCTACACGGAATTCAAAAAGTTTTTTTTATGTAACAAATAAATAATCAAAGATTGGAAGAATCTGAGTTGTTCTGGCTCGAAAAGCAGTCAGTCTAATTTGTTTATAATTGAAAATTTTTTATAATTTCTTTCTAAGTTTATAAGTTTGATTTTCATTTTATAAGTTAAAAAAATTTATAAAAATTTGTATTCTATTATAATAAAAATTAAGACTTTTAGAATTTTAGAATGAAAATGAATACTTTATATAATTAAATACTTTATTTATTTTATTTATATAATTTTATTTATATAAATAATTAATTTTAAATAATACTAAAAAATTTAGAAATTATATTAACTTATAATTGTATTTTATAATTCTATATAATTTAGAATAGAATTCTATTCTAAATTATATTATATATTAACTTATATAAATATATATATTATATTATGTTATGTATTAAATGTATTAATATATATAAATATATATAAATGTATATAGATAATAAAAGATATCTAAATATAAATAAAAGGAAAAATGGATATTCTCTAATGTTTTGTTTTGACCGGATCAATAGTAAATTGAATTAGTTTCGCTTTTATAATTTATAATAAAAAAAAAAAAGATTTTTGAAGTACTGATAGAAATTGAAATTTTTTATTACAAAATATAGCTAGCCTGGCCCAAAACCTACCAATTTTTTGTTTGCTAAATCTTAAAACAAATTCTCTACACAATAAAAACCAACACTGATATTTAATACAAAGTTATGCAAAGAGATACAAAGCTATGCAAAGAGTTACAATCCCCTGCATATATCAACAAAATTGTGATACATAAAAATAGTCTTTTTATGTCATCGAAAAAATGCATTTTTTGAGATTCATAAAATAAATTAGTCAGAAATGAATTATTAAAAAATTAAAAAATGCAAATGAGAAAGAACGTTTTGAATTCAATCCATAGATTGAGGTTATAACTATCAAGTTACACCAGTTAGATTTTATTCGAGCATAAAAAAATAAAGTATTTTAAAATCCCATTTTATTTTTAAGTTAAATAAAACGAACATTATAACACTATATTATAACACTATAATAAAAAATAGAACAATAAAAATTACGTTAAAATTCTAATTTTTTAAAAATTCCACAATTTTAATTTTAATGTTTCCTAAATATAAATATTAAATATATATAAATATATATTTTATATATTGAATATTGCATTGAATTGACTACTTCAATCTCGACGATTGAATAAAAATAGGTTATTATAATTTCGAACAAGCCGCTATGGTGAAATTGGTAGACACGCTGCTCTTAGGAAGCAGTGCTAGAGCATCTCGGTTCGAGTCCGAGTGGCGGCATGACATCTTCTAAAAGAGTAAGTCCTATACTGAATTCAATTCCCGATTTAAATTCGTATCCTATAATTGATATCCTATAATTGAGAATTGAGGAACTTTCCTTTTTTAATTTAAAATTTTTTATGATATTTTCAACCTTAGAGCATATATTAACTCATATATCCTTTTCAGTCGTTTCAATTGTAATTACAATTCATTTGATAATCTTATTAGTCGATGAAATCGTAGGACTATATGATTCGTCAGAAAAGGGGATGATGACTACTTTTTTCTGTATAACAGGATTATTAATTACTCGTTGGATTTATTTAGGATATTTACCATTAAGTGATTTATATGAATCATTAATCTTTCTTTCTTGGAGTTTCTCCATTATTCATCTGGTTCCGTATTTTAAAAAGTATAAAAACTATTTAAATTTAAACGCAATAACCGCGCCAAGTGCTATTTTTACCCAAGGTTTTGCTACTTCGGGTCTTTTAACTGAAATGCATCAATCCGAAATATTAGTACCAGCTCTCCAATCCCATTGGTTAATGATGCACGTAAGTATGATGTTATTGGGCTATGCAGCTCTTTTATGCGGATCATTATTATCACTAGCTCTTCTAGTCATTACATTTCGAAAATTCATAAGGATTTTTAGTAAAAGCAATAATTTATTAAATGAGTCGTTTTCCCTGGGCGAGATTCAATACGTGAGAGAAAAAAATAATATTTTACCAAACACTTCTTTTCTTTCTTCTAGGAATTATTACAGATTTCAATTGATTCAACAATTGGATCTTTGGAGTTATCGTATTATTAGTCTAGGGTTTATCTTTTTAACCATAGGTATTCTTTCGGGAGCAGTATGGGCTAATGAAGCATGGGGATCATATTGGAATTGGGATCCAAAAGAGACTTGGGCGTTTATTACGTGGACCCTATTTTCAATTTATTTACATGTTCGAACAAAGAAAAATTTTGAAAGTGTAAATTCCGCAATTGTAGCCTCGATAGGTTTTCTTATAATTTGGCTATGCTATTTTGGGGTTAATTTATTAGGAATAGGGTTGCATAGTTATGGTTCATTTACATTAACATCTAATTGAATTAAAGTAAGGACTTGATAAATACAAAATAAACATAGGACAACATAAGTGTATATAAGAAAACTTCGTGTAATCGAGCGAGAACCCTTTGAATCAAATCAAGTAATGGAAATGAAGTGATTTGATTCAAAGGGTTCTCGCTCGATTACATACCTGGTTATAATAAACTTCCAATTTATTTTACTCAAACGAAAAGAAAAAGGACTTATTTTTAATTGTCCAACAAACAATTTTTAAAATCATATGATTGATTTATGTTTGATTTTTTGGTTTACTCATGAAAACTATGGATAAAAATAATTAGATAGAAGAGCTTCGACTTTGTCAACTGCTAGTGATAAAACGAAATCTGGATAAATACCAATAGCTATTACGGGTAAAAGAATAGAGATCGAAACAAAAAATTCTCGCGGCCCAGAATCGACAAAATAAGAGTTTGTAGCAGTAAAAAGCTTGTATCCATAGAACATCTGGCGTAACATAGATAATGAATAAATAGGAGTTAATATCATTCCAATTCCCATTACAAAAGTAATAAGTATTTTTGTTATTAAAAGATATTTTTGGCTAGTAAGTATTCCAAAAAATATTATTAATTCTGCAACAAAACCGCTCATGCCCGGTAATGCAAGAGAAGTCATTAATAAGATACTGAAAGTCGTAAATATTTTTGGAATTGTGATAGCCATTCCGCCCATTTCATCGAGATAAACAAGACGTATTCTATCATAACTCGTTCCTGCCAAGAAAAAAAGTGCCACGCCAATAAATCCATGAGATATTATTTGTAAAATGGCTCCATTGAGTCCTGTATCATTTATAGAACCAAGTCCTATAATTATGAAACCCATATGAGATACGGAGGAATAAGCTATTCTTTTTTTTAAATTACGTTGACCAGGAGATGTTGAAGCTGCATAGATTATTTGAATTGTGCCAACTATCATCAACCAAGGAGAAAATATAGAATGTGCGTGAGGTAATAATTCCACATTGATCCGAACCAATCCATACGCTCCCATTTTTAATAAGATTCCAGCTAGAAGCATACAAGTACTGTAATGTGCCTCTCCATGAGTGTCTGGTAACCAGGTATGTAAGGGTATAATCGGCGATTTGACAGCAAAAGCAATAAAAAATCCAATATAGAATAGCATTTCGAGTGCTACAGGATACGATTGATTAACTGATGTTTCAAAATTGAATGTTGGTTCATTAGAACCAGATAAACAAATACCTAGAATTCCCATTAATAAAAAGGCGGAACTTCCTGCAGTGTACAAAATAAATTTTGTAGCTGAATACAAACGTTTCTTTCCTCCCCACATGGATAGAAGTAGATAAACTGGAATTAATTCTAATTCCCACATGATGAAAAAAAGTAAAAGGTCTTGAGAAGAAAATGGTCCTATTTGACCGCTATACATTGCTAACATCAGGAAATGGAATACTCGGGATTCTCGAGTAATTGGCCGAGCCGCTAAAGTAGCTAAAGTAGTGATAAACCCCGTCAGCAAAATAGGTCCTATCGAAATTCCATCTATTCCCAATCTCCAGGAAAAATCCAAAAAATAGATCCATTTATAATCCTCTGTCAGTTGGATTAATGGATCGTCCAATTGGAAATGATAACCGAATGCATAGGTTGTTAGAAAGAGTTCGATTATACATATACAAAGAGTATACCACCGAATTACCTTATTTCCTCTATGAGGAAGAAAGAAAATTAGGGAACCTGCAAATATTGGTAAAACTACAATTATCGTTAACCAAGGAAAATAATTCGTGGTAAAAACAAGATACACTTGGACAAAAAAAATGGACCAGAAAAACCCGTGCTCGATATATTATTTTGAGCACGGGTTTTTGTCGGTAAAGGTAAAAAAATAAAATGTAGTCGTATTCAAGTAGGTTTTTTTGTAACGTATCAATAAGCTAGACCCATACTTCGAGTTGTTTCATTCCACAAATAAACTCGAACACTCAAGAAATCCGTTGGACAGGCAGATTCACATCTTTTACAACCCACACAGTCCTCTGTTCTTGGAGCAGAAGCAATTTGTTTAGCTTTACACCCATCCCAAGGTATCATTTCTAATACATCTGTGGGGCAAGCTCGGACACATTGAGTACACCCTATACACGTATCATAAATCTTTACTGAATGTGACATTGGCTCTATAATTTTTTTTTCTTTTTTAATAAAAAATTTTCGATCTAGTAAACTTGTATGTAAATGACTCATATATTTAGATACCAGATGAATCAATGATTTAGATTTACCAGAATTTTTCTAATCAATCTACTTCCGGATCGACTCATGGGAGAGAACCAAGATACTTTGATTTCTTATATTTTTGCAAACATGATCATACATTATGTATAATACACACTAATTCGAATTTATGAATATTCTAATTTGTATGGTTAATACTACTTATCATTCATATTACTACTGATCATTCATACTTTCATACTACTTATTCAACAAATTCGATTGATTGATACGAGTTGATTTTCTGTTACGATAAATTGACGAAACAATAGCTGGTCCAATGGCTGCTTCAGCGGCTGCAATGGCTATAACAAAAATGGAGAAAATATTTCCTTTTAATTGTCGACTATCAACAAAATCAGAAAATGTTACGAAATTTATATTAACCGCATTCAGTATAAGTTCAAGACACATAAGAGCTCTAACCATATTTCGGCTGGTGATCAATCCATAGATACCGATAGAAAATAAATAGGCACTCAAAACAAGTACATGTTCGAGCATCATTGACCAACTCCTTATCAATTTCGATTCATTTCAATATAATATGAACAATAATAGAAAAGATTCAATTGACTATAATATAAAAAATACGGAATAAAGAAATATATTGGTAATAGATCGAATAAAAGAATTTCTATTTTAGATTTTAAACATAAACAATTTTTAATTCTAATTGAAGGTAAATAAATGTGATAACACAGAATGGAGTTTAATTTGGATTGCTGTTACCAATTTTATCGATTTATTATTGGCGCGCCACGGTAATTGCACCTATCAAAGCGGCTAAAAGAATTATCGAGATGAACTCAAATGGAAGAAAAAAATCCGTTGCTAAATGAATTCCAATTTGTTGACTATTACTTATCAAATCATGCTCTATAATCTGATTTGATCTTGTAGTCCAAATAATCCCGTACCATGATGTATCCGTAATAGTAGTTATTAGTAAACTAAAAATACTTGTACAAATCAGCAAAGTAAACCCATTCCCAATGGTCCAAAGATTAAAATCTTTGTAATATTCTGAACCAGTCATGAACATCACAGCAAATATGATTAAAACATTTATAGCTCCCACGTAAATAAGGAGTTGTGCGGCGGCTACAAAATATGAATTTAATAGAATATATAATAAGGATATAGAAGCAAGAACTAATCCCAGCGAAAAGGCAGAATAAATTGGGTTGGTAAGTAATACTACTCCTATACCTCCTAAGATAAGACCTAATCCCAGAAAGACTAAAAGAAAATCATGTATTGGTCCAGGCAAATCCATTATATGTAAAATAAGAGATAAATAAATCGAAATGTTTTTCATGACCTTATTGAGAATTGAGACCAGACCAGAAAAAAATTGTTGATGATTCATAAGAAATTTCTAATTGAATTAAATCCTATTAAATCCTAAGGGGTGTGAATTAATTCGGGGTACTGTTATTGGACTAATTTCATGTTTTATCTGAATAGAGTAGTTCGAATACGAAACTATACATTTCGAAATAATGTCAGATATATTAATTAATGAATTTTCAATCCTTTCAATCCAAATTAAGGCGTACTTCTTACTAACCAATCAATAGTTGAGATTTGTAGTTATTGAGACCAAACAAAACGAAAAAACTCATTTATTTAATGACCCTTAGTAATTAAAGTAATTAAAGTAATTAAAAATTTTTCTTTAATCAAGGATTTACTTATTTTTTATTTGAGGAGAATTCAAAATTGTTCGAATTGTATAATCATCAATTACTGACATTGGTAACCGACCTAGGGTAATTTGATTATAATTCAATTCGTGACGATCATAAGTAGAAAGTTCATATTCTTCAGTCATTGATAAACAATTTGTTGGACAATACTCAACACAGTTACCACAAAATATACAGATTCCGAAATCAATACTGTAATTAAGTAATCGTTTCTTGCGAATATCAGTTTCTAATTTCCAATCAACGACGGGCAGATCTATAGGACATACACGAACACATACTTCACAAGCAATACATTTATCAAATTCAAAATGGATTCGACCGCGGAAACGTTCCGCGGCGATTACCTTTTCATAAGGATATTGAATAGTTATGGGTAAACGATTTACGTGGGATAAGGTAATCATGAAACTCTGACCTATGTACCTTGCAGCTCGTACTGTTTGTTGACCATAATTCATGAACCCGGTTATCATAGGGAACATATCGTGAATATATATGAATAATTTTATATTTGTTTATTTCTCTTGTTTGATCCAAGTTGAGAATATAGGATATCATGTTCTTTTACAGTGAAAAGAGTTGGGAAGAAGTTGTTAATAATAGATTACCGAGAGAAATAGGTAAAAGAAATTTCCATCCAAGATTCAATAGCTGGTCCATTCTTAGCCTAGGTAAAGTCCATCTTGTTGTGATAGGAATGAACAAGAACAAATAAGTTTTAGCTAATGTAATAAACATACCAATTGTCGGTTCAAAAACACCATATATTTTATTTATTTCAAAAAAATCAAAAACAAATATGTACGGAATAGAGATATTCCAACCGCCCAAGTAAAGAACTGTTACAAATAATGAAGAAACTAATAGGTTTAGATAGGAAGCAACGTAAAATAAACCAAATTTTATACCCGAGTATTCGGTTTGATAACCTGCCACTAATTCTTCTTCTGCGTCTGGTAAATCAAAAGGTAATCTTTCACATTCTGCTAGGGAAGAAATTATAAAAATAATAAACCCTATAGGTTGACGCCACAAATTCCATCCCCAAAAACCATATTTTGATTGCGCCTCAACTATATCAACTGTACTTGAACTATTAGATAATCATAGTCGGTGATACCATCACTGTTACCATCGCTATTCCAGAACCGTACATGAGATTTTCACCGCATACGGCTCCTTGAGGACCATAAATAAATCTAAGGATCGGGTCAATTTTATCTTGATATGTTTATACGATGGATAAGGTCAAAATTTATCGTACGATCCCGAATTATACCAATTTAATTCTGTCTGTTCTTGTTCTGCTTTAATTATTATATATATATTTTAATTATTATATATATATTTTAATTATATATAATAATTAATAATAATTAAAATATAATTAAAATTAAATAAAATTAAAAATATAAAAATAAAGTACTTCTGAATTGATCTCATCCTTTATTTAATATTGAATAATTTCAATAATCATTTCAATTTTTCTTTGTTGAGTAATAACTTAATTCTTCAATGAAATACTCCTTGTAACTTGTAAAAATAGAAATAACTCGTCCTTTTCACTTACGAAAAAGAATTATACATTAATTCATAAATTATGATACAAATTCTATCTATATAAATATGGATATAGAAAGGAAAGGATAAAAGTATAAAGAAAGAATAAAAAAGATCTTTTTTATTCTTTCTGTTTATGGAAAAGGGGGACTTACAAAAAAAAAAAATAAAGGATTATTTCGTTTCCAATAGTCATTTAGTTAATCGACGAATAGGAGCATACTCTGGATCGGAATCCTAGGGAGTACTGCCTGATCATTTCTACCAACGTAAAGTCCCAATTAATATTCTTTGTATATTATGGAGAAATATTCTTTTACATAATCTCCATTACTAATCCTTTGTGTATCTTGGTGTTTCTAACCATCCACTCGTTTTTGTTCAATCATCCGTTAGGGTAATACATGTATGAGAATACATACAAAGGATAGTGAAAACTCAATATGGTTGATCTTTTGAACCCGCTTCAAGTCAGGATGACGAATCACCCAATCTTGGGACAACCGCTTTCTTATACTTATGTTTATTTCCGCTCAACTCTCTAACTCTTATACATAGAAAATGAGACTCAATTTTTTTACTGCGAATTTATATATTAATATTATAGAAGCTGTTTTCTTTCACTCATATAACTATCTTATTTAGTTCATCCATCCGAATAATGAATAAAAAATGAAGATATTTACTCAATTTATTCCACCCTTTTCCTAGAAAGGAAGAAATAGAGAAATTTATGTCTTAACGACTCGCACGTAGAGATATTGATAACACACATAAAGTTAATGGTATTTCATAACTAATCGATTGAGCAGCAGCTCGTAGACCGCCTAAAAAAGAATATTTATTATTTGAACTGTATCCTGACATAAGAAGGCCGATGGGAGCGATACTTGAAATGGCAATCCATAAAAAAACACCGATATTGAGATCCAATAAAACAAGGTGAGAACTAAAAGGAACTACCGAATAGCTTACTAAAATGGATATGACCGCAATGGATGGTCCGATACTGAATAACCGAGTTTCTCCTCTAGATGGAAAAATATTTTCTTTGAAAAGAAGTTTTGCCCCATCTGCTAAAGCTTGAAGAACTCCCAAAGGTCCGGCGTATTCAGGTCCAATACGTTGCTGTATCCCTGCGGATATTTCTCTTTCTAACCATACAATTACTAGTACACCTATTGTGATTCCCAATACAGGAGTAAAAATAGGACTAAGGGTCCATATAATTCCATAGGTCTCTTTTAAAAATTCGAATCTAGAAAAAGAATTAATATCTTGTACTTCTGTGGTATCAATTATCATTTTAACGATCAACTTCTCCCATAATGATATCGATGCTACCTAGTATTGTCATAATATCAGCCAATTTCATTCTTTTAACTAACTGAGGAAGAATTTGCAAATTGATAAAACCCGGCGGGCGAATTTTCCATCTCCAAGGAAAACCACTCTGATCCCCTATTAAAAAAATTCCCAATTCTCCCTTTGGGGTTTCAACTCTCACATAGAGTTCTTGTTTCGGCAATTCAAATGTAGGAGAAGGTTTTTTACTAATAAATCGATAGTCAAAATCATTCCATTCTGGATTCCTTTCTCTATCAAAGTATCGGATTTCTAAATTCTCATATGGCCCCCCCGGAATTCCTGCTAGAGCCTGTTGAATAATTTTTATGGATTCTGTCATTTCACCAATTCGGACTAGATAACGAGCTAATGAATCTCCTTCTTTTTGCCACTGTATTTCCCAATCAAATTCGTCGTAACATTCATAATGATCAACTTTACGAAGATCCCATTGTATTCCAGAAGCTCGTAGCATTGGTCCTGATAAACCCCAATTTATTACTTCCTCTCTACCAATAATGCCTACTCCTTCAACTCGTTCTAAAAAAATAGGATTTCGGGTAATAAGTTTTTGATATTCAGTAACTCCTATTAAAAAAGAATCGCAAAAATCTAAACATTTATCTATCCAGCCGTGAGGTAAATCAGCCGCTACTCCTCCGATACGAAAATAATTATGCATCATTCTCATACCGGTGGCCGCTTCAAATAGATCATATACTAATTCTCTTTCTCGGAAAATATAGAAGAAAGGAGTCTGCGCCCCAATATCTGCCATAAAAGGACCGAGCCATAACAGATGAGAAGCTATACGACTCAACTCCAACATAATTGCTCTGATATAGCTGGCTCTTTTAGGCACTTGGATATTTCCCAACAACTCCGGTCCATTTACGGTTATTGCTTCTGTGAACATAGTAGCTAAATAATCCCAACGCGTTACATAAGGCAGATATTGTATAATTGTTCGGTTTTCCGCAATTTTTTCCATTCCTCGGTGTAAATAGCCTAATATTGGTTCACAGTCAATAACATCTTCACCATCGAGAGTAATGATCAGTCGAAGAACACCATGCATTGATGGGTGGTGGGGACCCATATTTACTATCATGAGGTCTTTTCTTGTAGCTGGTATATTCATAGGTTTTTCTTTTTCCTCGATTCATTCTTTCATGAATTACTGAAAAGGGAAAATAAGTTCATTAAAATAAAAGTCAAGATCTAATAAATCAAATAATTCAATGATTCAAAACGCCTCTTCAAATTAACGCGCTTTTGATTCCCGAATATCTAACTGATTAATTAATTCTTTATAACGTATTCTATTTTTCTTTGACAAATAAGACAGCATCCTTTGGCGTTTTCCCAAAATTTTCCGGAGGCCTCTCTGAGATAAATAGTCTTTTCTGTGCAATTCCAAATGTGAAGAAAGTTTGCGTATCCTATTAGTGAGGCTTAGTATTTGAAATCCAACAGACCCCCTGTTTTCTTCTTTTTCTTCGTGTGAAATAACCGAGATGAATGACTTTTTTACCATAAAATGAAATGTTCCTCCCCATTGGTCCTTATTTCTAGATATTTTTATTGATCAATAATAATAATAATAATACTCATTTTTTTATTTAGCATACACAATACAATAATCTGAATTTTGTTAATAATTCCCAATTTTAAAATTGGATTCGAATAGGTAAACAAAAAGATAGTTGTCTGCACTCACAAAAGATAGAAAAGTTATACCTAAAATTTAACAATAAATTAAGAAGATTTTTGCATCATTTCTAGATATTGATATGTCATTGAATTATTATTATGTATCATAATGGAATGTAAAAGAATACATGTGTGCATCTCGTTGTCTTCATATACGCAATACAGTACGGGAAATAAAATCAATCCATATTTCACTTTTTTTCAGTACACGGTTCAGTTCATTTTTAAATTGCGGATACATATGGATCCTTACTATACTTAAACGACTGCCATTATTGGTATCAAACCAATAGCGATTCATACAAGCGAAATCTTCCAATCGATAATTAGGCCAAATAAAGAACTTTAATTTAATTAGTGTATTTTGATTTATTTTGCTTTTATTCACAACTGGACTCTTTACCCTATTTTCATTATAAAAAAATACATTGCTAGGCATACCTTTTCTATTCCTAGAATTGAAACAAATTAGAATTCTCAATTCTTTACGATGTCTAGGGGATAAAATACTTTCAGGAACAAACAAATCATAATGATTTTTGTCTCTATTTTCAGTCATCTTTTGATGTTTTGGAATGAATTCATCAGAATTCTTCATATCAACATAGCCCTTTTCTCGGTACCTTTGATTAATTGTGTGCTTACTCTTATGAACCAACGAGATACCTATCGTTCGATACATAATAAATTGTCCTTCATTTTTTATAGACAGACGAACAGGTTCGATAAGTAATATTCCCTTTTTAATCAATTCTGTAAGAGTGAAATTTTTCTGAATCATTAGAAGATCCAGATTTATTTCTCCCCTTTGAATATAGGCTATAGTAATTTCTTTTAGGTTTATCGGTTTAAGCATAAGCAGGGAACAATATACTTTGATGTTATCGATAATTTTTTTATTTAAAGAATCGTCCCATCTCAATTGAAAAAGCAAAAATCTTTTTAGTAAGAAATCAAACTCCGTTTCCATGTTGGTCCTGGATTGTTTTTTATTTTTTTTCATCTTTGATACTGCATAAATTTCTTCAATATCTTTTTCTTGGTTTGAGAGAGTTGATTCAAAATCTGTTTTGATTGCGCATTCTTTTTCTCCTTTATTTTGTTTTTGTAATTCAAGATTTGGTATGTACCATGGTTTAATCTTATATGAAGTATAAAGTATCAAAAATTCTGGGAAAAACCAAAGTTCGAGATTCGATATGGGACAACTTAGTTTTTCTTCATTCATTCTCATCCAATCAAAAAGTTTTTTTTTTTTATTGGATGGGTTCATTTCTTTATTTTGATGAATCGTGGGATAAAAAAGACTTTTCTTGTCGATTTTATCAATTATTTGATAATTATTAGCCCTAGTTTTAGTATAGTTATTACTGTTGGTGTCAGTATCCATATTGATCCAGGCCCTAATATCCATTTTATTTCTAAGACAAAAATTTAGAAAATTTAGAATTATCCAATCAAAATTTTTTCTATCCGGATTGTTCTTTATATTTATAATATTATCTTCTACTATAGAATTATTGATAGGGATACCTACCAGCATATTAAAAATTTTTCGTTTATGTTCGTTGTAATTAGAAAAAATCTCTTCGTTATGATTTCCTTGTAATGGTAATCCATAAATAGATGAGTTTTTCTTATCTTCATAATTAATAAAATTATATGATAAAAGATCATATCTATATTGTTTTTTAACCTTTTTTTTTTTTTTTTCGGAGTTAATGAATGGGTTTTTTTCATATGAATCACATTTGTTTAAATGGTTATTTTGAGCTATAAAGTTTACTATATTTCTACCTTTTTGTGGCACTAATCTAGACTGAGAAAAATTATTTTGATAATAACCCTTTAACCAATTTTTCCATTGATTTATTTCAGAATTGGGGCGATTCTTATGTCTCAATTCGGAATGAAATATTTTTTGTGTTCCAAGGAAATCATCCTTTATTTCATTCTTAAGAAAAAGAGATGCTCCATTATATTGAAAGACAGATCTTAATCTTAACTTATATAAATGAAAAAAGTGAAAAACCGGGCTTTGTGATAATTTGTAAAAGACATATGCTTGTGACAAATAAGATAAGTTACAAAAAGTTTGCAAGTTCTTATTATTAATATTAGAAAGTGATTCTTTTATAGTCGAAATAAACTGCGTTATATTTTGATTTGTTTCATTATTGTAAATATAATTATTATAGGAGCTGTATTTATTAACAATTTTTTTTGTTGATTCAAAAAAATAAAAAAAAAGTTGTGCATTTATTCTAGGAATATTACTGATAAATAAAAAGATATTTATATATATTCTTTCAATGAAAAATCTTATAAAATAATTTGATTTACGGATTAGTCGAACATTTATTCTTTTTAATAGCCACAAAATCTTTTTTGGTGATTCCACTCTTTTATCATCATAACTTATTTTGTTAGAACTAATAGTTATATGTGGGTTTATAAATCCTTTTTTGTTGTCTTTTGAAATTTTTTGTATTTTATTTATGATTGTATTTGTTCTATCAGTTAGATCTTGTATTTTTTTTTTTGTTAATGAAAAAGTTGTCCAATTTGTAGATTGAATGTTAATCGACAGTTCATGAATTATCTCATTATCAATTATCAAATCTTTTTCTTTTTTGCTTTCACTCAATTCATATAGTTCTATTTCTCTTAATCCAACTAGTAGAATTGGGTTCCTTTTTGAGAGTTCTTTTATTATTTTTTTTAGAAATAGAATATTTTTAATAACCCATTTTCTTCTTTCTTTTAAAATTATTAGAACTCTAAAACACTTCTTTTTCAATTTTATAAGTTTTTTTTTGAGTTCTTTAAAAATAGGTTCAAAAAAATAAAGTTGTTTTCTGGGAGAACCAAAAGGAAGTTCAGTTTCCATTCCCCAAACTGTTAAAAAACAAAAATCATTTTGTTGTTCTTTTTTTTTCATTGAATCATTATAATTGTTTGGGAGTTTTCGTAGCTTAAGCTTAGATTTGTGCCAAGGTTTCAGACGAAAAGGACATAGGATCTTTATCTGAATACCGCTTATTAACCAGTTTTTTGGAAATTTTTTTTCTGCTAATTGAACGCCACTATAAGTGCAGTTAAC